TTCAAAAGAATGTTACTGCCTGGATCGGGGTTATAAAATTTCTGATTTTCATCCATTAAATAACATTTAATTACTTGGAAAGTCTGTTTGAAATTGTCAAGTTCCAAATAGTTATTTACCAGGATCCGATTATGAGTTATGAAATGGGAAAATGAAGAAAAATTCGCAATTGGAAAGGCTGTTCCAAAAGGCCCCAGCGAATTCTTAATTGGAATTAAAGGATCCTTTGTAATTGGAGTAATTGGAATTGATTCTTTGTGATATTTTATTACATCGTTGAATGGACCCATTCGAGAACAATTGGATGGTGACAAAATTCTCAACGATTGGAATCCCGTATTTCGATTTAACAACGTATGAATAGTTCCTTGATTTTGGTTAAGGGATTGTTGAATTCTTGCCTTGAAATAAATGGAAGAAAACGGATTAATATTGGTCCAATCGGATCCATTATCAGAGAGCAATCCTGAACCCGATGGATCATTCCTTTTTCCGATATATGAAATAGGGGATTTCACTAAGTCGATTCTTAGGAAATGTCGAATCAAACCATTTGTCCTTATTTCAACAAAGGAAGCACAGGCTTCTTTACTAGAAGTACTTTTTTTTTTGTCTTGGTCCCAATTCAATACTAAACAAGTCCGAACTAATTGAATATCTGTATGAGAAAAACCTCGAATTGGTTTGCCATTTCCATAAAGGATATAATTGACAACTCGAAGTTGCACATTATCCCTTTCCTGCAACAGATCCGGGGGAAAAAGTGTTGCTAAATTTATACCGTCCGTTATTTCATATGTGACGACAGGTCGAACCAAAACAAAAAACTTTTTCTTACTAGGTGTGATCCGTTGAACATAGATCCCATTTTTCCATTTTTTGGATTCCTTGGAATTTGGTTTGCTTGGTGGTATCAAAAGGCCGTTAGGTCGAGATATCTTATTGGTCTTTCCAGGAAAATGGATATCTCCAGAAAAGATTTTCAGTTCAATTCTTTTTTTTTTTCTCTCCACTCGGACAAACCCGCCTACTCGGCTTCTTATATTTAAAGTCAGTTGTGTATCTACCCCAATGAGACTATTATTCCGTACCATTATGGAAGAAGATCTGGGTAAGATATGCACTTCCTCGGGAATAAAAAAAAAGCGATCTACTTTCACTTGGTATTTTGGCCTAAATGCCCTGACTCCTCGATACTCAAGCAAATCCTCTTTTTTGACGATTGAATGCATTTCTATAGTCCCATATTTGGGAATGCCCGAACCCTTTCTTCTGTATCGAGGATCATCAAAACAAGCAAGAATACTATTTCGACGGAAAGTGCCATTTTGGGGGATTTCAATCGAAATAGCTGAACGGGGCATTAGTCTGTTCTCAGGTTCTTGAATCGATTGGAGTAGAATCATGAATCTATTTCTCCGCCTCTTTGAGAATAAATCAGAATTCTGGTGGAGAGTGGTCGGAGATATGAGATTACAATGACCAGTACATATAATTCGACTAAGGTCTGAATAATCCGAAATCCTATCTTCTTTTTTTTTTTTACCATAAAAATATGAACTAAAGAGTTTTTGTCTCTCCGGATCATTCATTTCTGAGAGGTTAGAAGTATATCTTCGCTTGACAGAACGGGAATGCGCGTTCATTTGATCTTGATCTTTGTGAAGCGAAAGTGAGACTAGACTGGATCTGCACGGCCCCCCTAATAATATCCATAAATGACTTGTTTTTGGTAATAGATGAACATTACCATATGTAAATTTAGGTGCATGATACACATCAGTACTCCAGTGCATTTCTCCGTCTGAGTCAGAAAAAATATGTTTTCGAACCTTCTCTTTAAAATTCAAAGTGGATGTTCCTACGCAAATCTCAGCAATCACTTGCTCTGATTCTACATATTGATCGTTTTGAACTAAAAGAAAACTTTTGGGTGGAATATTTACATTATGTAGAATATCTTCACTCTCAATAGTTACATATAAGTCTATAGAACATAGAAAGGCGGGATGTCCATGACGTGTACGTGTCGGATGAACCAAATCCTCATTGAATTTGATTTTTCCATTAGAAGGGGCCCTCACATGTTCTGCAGTACCTCCCGTGAATACTCCGCCGGTATGAAAAGTTCTTAATGTTAATTGAGTACCCGGTTCTCCAATCGATTGCCCTGCAATAATACCAACAGCTTCTCCTAATTCAACCAGGTCGCCATGAGTAGGACTCCGACCATAACAGAATCGACAGATCCAAGACGCACTCCTACAAGTAAAGGGAGTTCGAATAGATATTGGCTGTGTTCGAAAGGTTATGAATCGATTTACAAGTCCAACCCCAATGTCTTGATTTCGAGTGGCAAGACATCGTGTGCCTATATATATATCATCTGCTAATACACGACCCATTAATGTTTGGATAAAAATCCTTTCCGGCATCATCCCATTCCGAGGGCTTAGAGAAATACCCCGAATGGTGCCACAATCTGTCCGACGTACAACAA